GTAAGGCAACGGGTTTTGGTCCCGCTATTCGGAGGTTCGAATCCTTCCGTCCCAGGGCAGATCCATTTTTGATGCTCCATTATTCCCATAGAAAGAAGTAGGGGAGTGGATAGGAGTTAATCCATATTAATTTAAACATCTGTGTCTGTTCGAATTTCATTAACAAATGATCAAGTTCCATATTATATAGAAATATGTTATGGAGCCAATGTTTTTTCTTTGAATCTCATTTGATTTATGTATTTCGTGTTTGTTTGACTCTAATGAAAAATTGGAAATCGATGTAACAATTGAGGCAGGGGTGATTTATCCTATCCCTTTTATTCATATTCACTTTATGACAAGAGTCGATTATTGAAATATTACTCAACCCCATGTTAAACCAAATACATATCAATCATATAATATAATCATATAAAATGAGGAAATGTTTAGCTTATATGGTGTATGTATCGTTATGGTGTATGTATCGTTCTATTTCAATGACAATAATTTTTGGGTTTTTGTGAAAAAGATTTGTAATCCTTCAATTTTTGAAACTGAAATTATAGATATTCTATATTATAGAATATCTATAACAGTGACAACTGTTCAGTCTATCTGATAGATACGAAAACCCTTCCCTATTTTTTTCGATTTTGATTTTCGTAATCAGATGAAAAGAATAAAGATTCAAATCTTAACTTACATCATTTTTTTATACATCTCATGAAAAAAAAATGGATTTCTTTCTTCTTTTCTTTGATCTATTTAAAATAGAAATTTTCAATTAAATCAAATTTAATAATGATGTCTAAATAGGAAACTTTTTCAATTTCAATTAGAAAGATTTTTTTTTAATAAATATTTTTAATGATTCCTTGTACGTGGAATCTTTGAAAAAGTAGGAAATCGTTTAATCTATCCTATTGAGTCACTTGAAGATGCAGATTCAAAAAGTTATTCGTTTCTCTATTTCTTTCTATTATATATATATTATTTATATATTATTATATTATTTATGTATGTTTATGTTAAAAAATATGTTAAAAATGCTGCCTTGCTAAGACTTTTTCAGAAAAATCGTTCCACATATCATATATTCATATATAGAAGAAAAAGTCTAGATTACGATGTCTATGGACAGCTGAACCAATGACTATTCATGATTCCATAATTGAATCAATTCCATACCGGTTCCAAATTAGAGGAATGTTATGGTAAAACTTCGTTTGAAACGATGTGGTAGAAAGCAACGTGCGACTTGAAGGACACGATCCGTTGTGGATTTTTACATCCACCATTTTCGATTTGTCTAGGAATGAGGGTGCTCTTGGCTCGACATTGTTTGTTCTGTTACACCTGAACCCTTCGTTTTTTGTTGGGTTGTAAATAGTCCACGATGGAGCTCGAATAGAAAGTATTAATTCATTTCTCGGGGGCAAGGATCTAGGGTTAATGCCAATCAATTGGAACAACTTCGTAAATATATGGAACATATATAGAAATCGAAAGGATCCAATTTGAGCAAGTTTCCAATTCAAAAGCAAAACTAGTTGAAATTGATCCAAATTTTTCGATTCAAAGTGTATCACGCAGGAATCAACTGTCCATAGGATTCTTTGATAGAAAGAAATCAAAAAAGGGTATGTTGCTGCCATTTTGAAAGGATTAAGAAGCACCGAAGTAATGTCTAAACCCAATGATTAAAAATAAGGATAAAGGATCTAAGAACAAGGAAACACCTTTTTAATTGTCTCGATAGTCTCAATAACTGGATCAGACTAAAGAATCCAAATAGAATTTGAAATAGTTTAAACGAGACAAACAAAAGGGAGTAAAGACTACTCAATAAATGAAATTGACTAAAGATTTTTCCTTTGAGCTATTTGAGAGTTATCTAACTTGAGTTATGAGTACGAATGGTTTCTTTTTCATTTTCAGGAAGAAAAAAAGACTGAAATCATAGTCTAATTGATTTTATAGGCCCATTTGTCATTTAATTTATTAGAATTGCATACATAGACAAAACTTCGAATCAAATCATTTTTTCTTGAGCCGTACGAGGAGAAAACTTCCTATACGGTTCTAGGGGGGGTATTGTTCATCTACATCTATCCCAATGAGCCGTCTATCGAATCGTTGCAATTGATGTTCGATCCCGAAGAGAAGGAAAAGATCTTAGAAAAGTGGGCTTTTATGATCCAATGAAGAATCAAACTTATTTAAACGTTCCTGTTATTCTATATTTCCTTGAAAAAGGTGCTCAACCCACAGGAACTGTTCAGAATCTTTTAAAGAAAGCGGAAGTTTTTAAGGAACTTCCGTCTAATCAAATGAAATTCAATTAAAGAAATACCAGGGGGGGTAGCGACTTGTATATAACTTTGTCTAATTTTTCTCTACTTGTTTTTTTTGACCCCCCCCTTTTTTTTTCTGCTGTATTCGTATTTATTTATCATTGTTTCCGTCGAATCCGATGGTCTAGAACGACAAAACCTTAGTTTATTGATCTTATAAG